TGATGGGCGAACGACGGGAATTGAACCCGCGCATGGTGGATTCACAATCCACTGCCTTGATCCACTTGGCTACATCCGCCCCTTCCCTTATCTAGCTAAAGGATTTTCTCTTTTTTCCATTCATCATTATACTTCAGATTAATATCGAGATATTGGGCATAGAATGTCAATTTAAAAAATGGAAAAAAAGGAGTAATCAGCCGTGACACGTTCACTAAAAAAAAATCCTTTTGTAGCTAATCATTTAGCGGGAAGAATTGAAAAACTCAACAGGAGGGAGGAGAAAGAAATCATAGTGACTTGGTCTCGGGCATCTACCATTATACCCACAATGATTGGCCATACAATCGCTATTCATAATGGAAAGGAACATTTACCTATTTATATCACAGATCGTATGGTCGGTCACAAATTGGGAGAATTCGCACCTACTCTAACTTTCGTGAGACACGCGAGAAACGATAATAAATCTCGTCGTTAGTCGTTCTACTAATCTACTCAGTATTCATGTGAAAAAAAAGCCTTATCTTAATAGTATTTCTAAGAGTATTTTAATAGTATTTAGACTTAAGAGTCTTTATCTTATAGTAAGAGTATAGGTATATTTCTTTTTCTAGTATACTAATATACTCACCTTTCTGACTTATCTTATACTATACTTCACCTAGGCACTTATCATTCATTGGCGGGGGAGAAATTTTATGATAAAGAACGAAAATTCGGATAGAGAAGCAAAAGTGTTAGCTCAACATATATGTATGTCTGTTTTCAAAGCACGAAGAGTAATTGATCAGATTCGCGGACGTTCTTATGAAGAAACACTCATGATATTGGAACTAATGCCTTATAGGGCATCTTATCCAATTTTAAAATTAGTTTATTCCGCAGCAGCAAATGCTAGTAATAATATGGGTTTGAATGAAGCTGATTTATTTATTAGTAAAGCTGAAGTCAATAGAGGTGCTATTGTGAAAAAGTTAAGACCCCGGGCTCGAGGGCGTAGTTATCTGATAAAAAAAACCACTTGTCATATAAAGATTTTTTTAAAAGAAAAATCGAAATCTTAGATTCCTATTTAGAAAAAAAAAATGGATGGAAAAAGAATAGAAAAATATGGGACAAAAAATAAATCCACTTGGTTTCAGACTTGGAACAACTCAAAGTCATCATTCTTTTTGGTTCGCAAAACCAAAGAATTTTTCCAAGGGTCTACAAGAAGATGAAAGAATACGGAATTGTATTAAGGACTATGTAAAAAAAAATAAGAGAATATCCTCAGGTTTCGAAGGAATTGCCCATATAGTAATTAAAAAAAGAATAGATTTGATTCAGGTCATAATCTATATTGGATTTCCTAATTTATTAATAGAAGGACGAACACGGGGAGTCGAAGAATTACAGATGAATGTACAAAAAGGATTTCATTCTGTAAACCGGAGACTCAACATTGCTATCACAAGAATTGAAAAGCCTTATGGACAACCTAATATTCTTGCAGAATATATAGCTTTACAATTAAAAAATAGAGTCTCATTTCGAAAGGCAATGAAAAAAGCTATTGAATTAACTGAACAAACGGGTACAAAAGGGATTCAAGTGCAAATTGCAGGGCGTATCGACGGAAAAGAGATTGCACGTGTCGAATGGATCAGAGAAGGCAGGGTTCCCTTACAAACAATTCGCGCTAAAATTGATCACTGTTCCCATACAATTAGAACTATCTATGGAGTCTTAGGCATCAAAATTTGGATATTTGTAAACCAAGAATAAGAAGAAAAGAAAAAAGAAGAAGAAAGGACCTTTCTTTATTTCGCCATTCTGGTCATCGATAGAAAAGATTGATAAACTATTTTCTTCTTTTTCTTTTTTTCTTAATCAAAGAAAAACGAAAAATTCTAATTCTATAAGGTTGAATAAAAATTTGATTTATCCTTTATTTAATTTAGATTTTAGTATAATTGCTATGCTCAGTGTGTGACTCGTTAGTTTTTTCTTTAGAATTGAGATTAAAAAAAAACAGGCTAACCCCACTATAAACTTAGTAACTATCAAAACTAAAGAAACTCAAAACTAATAAACAACTTATTGCTTCGTATTGTCGAGATCCCAAGAAACAGTCACTATATGACTGAATCGATCATATAGTTGTAGCATTGTAGCAACTGAAATTCTTTTTTTTCATAACAAAGAAATCTGATTATGAATTGTGAAAAAAAAAGGGATGTGGAAAAATGGAAGGATGATAGAAAGAGAGAGTAAAGATCTCAATGATATAGGATTCCCATATGTATGGTTTATGAAAAATTACCCCATAAAAAAGGCAGTGTTATAAAGCATCAACATCAATATAAAAGAAAAATACAAAATATAAAATTACAATACAATAGAATAAGAAATATACAAATAAAAAATAGAAAGAAGATAGAAACATAGAAGAAAATAGAATAAAGAAGAAATAAAAGAAATGAAATTCAAATAAGAATATAAAGAATAGAAAATAGAGAATAATTTAAAATTGAATCGAGCTTCGGGTTAAGAAAAACTGAGTAGATTGACTCGGAAACAAATAAGAGATTTTGTTGAGAGCTCCATTGCAGAGTTCATGCCTAAACATTAATGGAGAAGCTATGGGAACGATGGAACCTGTGACTACATAGGATTTTCTTGAAAACGAATGAATCCTAATGATTCATTGGGTAGGATGGCGAAATGAACCAAGAAAAAATGTATTTCTTCTGAATGGTCATGGATTGATCCTACAAATGAAGGAGGAAAGAGTCGATATTCGCCCGCGAAACCTTTCTTTCTTTTTCATTTTTATTTCATTTATTGGCGTGATTCAATTTAAAGAAAGGTAAAGTAAAATACTTTAGAAATCTTGATAAAAGAAAGAAGCATTATCTTTATATAATTATCATTATATATATATATAAACAAAAAAACCTAGTTATCTAGTTAGTTATATATAAAGTTACCTATGTAACAAATTCCATTTCAATATAATATAAAAAAATTAGTATATTCTTTCTTTTCATTTTGATAGAATGAAATACATAAATACATGTGTATATTTAATATTCATTCTTGAATCATTTCATTCGCGAGGAGCTGGATGAGAAGAAACTCTCATGTCCGGCTCTGCAGTAGAGATGGAATTCAGAAAAAACCATCAACTATAACCCCAAAAGAACCAGATTTCGTAAACAACATAGAGGTAGAATGAAGGGAATATCTTGCCGAGGCAATCATATTTGTTTTGGCAGATATGCTCTTCAGGCACTTGAACCTGCTTGGATCACAGCTAGACAAATAGAAGCAGGGCGAAGAGCAATGACACGATATGCACGTCGTGGTGGAAAGATATGGGTACGTATCTTTCCCGACAAACCTGTTACTGTAAGACCTACAGAAACACGTATGGGTTCGGGCAAGGGATCCCCCGAATATTGGGTATCCGTTGTTAAACCGGGCCGAATACTTTATGAAATGAGTGGAGTATCAGAAACTGTAGCCAAAACTGCTATGGAAATAGCTGCATGCAAAATGCCTATACGAACTCAATTTGTTATTTCAGGATAGGTAAACAAAAGTAAAAGAAGAAGGAAGGAGTATTGAGAATGAAAAAACAACCACAGATTTCTTTATCTCTGGACAGACAATATTTCTTTTTTCCATTATCCCTTGCATTGAAATAAGAGATTCAAATAAAAATGATATGATTCAACCTCAGACCCTTTTGAATGTAGCGGATAACAGTGGAGCTCAAGAATTGATGTGTATTCGAATCATAGGAACCGGCAATCACCGATATGCTCATATTGGCGATGTTATTGTTGCTGTAATCAAAGAAGCAGTGCCCAACATGCCTCTAGAAAGATCAGAAATAATTAGAGCTGTGATTGTACGCACGTGTAAAGAACTCAAACGTGACAACGGCATGATAATACGATATGATGACAATGCAGCGGTTATCATTGATCAAGAAGGAAATCCAAAAGGAACTCGAATTTTTGGTGCGATTGCTCGGGAATTGCGACAGTTGAATTTTACTAAAATAGTTTCATTAGCACCCGAAGTCTTATAGATGAAAATAGGATATATCCTATCTATTCTATGATATAGAAAATAGAAAGAGAATATTCAAATATATGAAATAGATCCGATTAATAGATTGTGTCTCATGCATATATTTGAGATTTAAAATAATTTTTTAGAATTGAATAATTTCAAAAAAAAATTCAATAAAAAATAAAACAAAAAAGAAGCATGTTGATTATATCAAAATGAGGAGGCACCAATAACTATAGTTCGTCATGGGTAGGGACATTATTGCCGATATAATAACTTCTATAAGAAATGCTGACATAGATCAAAAGGGAAGAGTTCAAATAGTATCTACTAATATCACTAAAAACATTGTGAAAATACTTTTACGAGAAGGTTTTATTGAGAACGTTCGAAAACATCAAGAAAGTAAAAAAAATTTCTTGGTTTCAACCTTACGACATAGAAAGACTAGGAAAGGTAATAAAATGATTTTAAAACGTATAAGCCGACCCGGTCTACGAATCTATTCCAATTATCAACGAATTCCTAAGATTTTAGGTGGAATGGGAATTGTAATTCTTTCTACTTCTCGAGGTATAATGACAGATCGAGAAGCTCGACTAGAAAAAATTGGAGGAGAAATTTTGTGTTATATATGGTGATTCTCCTGGGGTTCTCTCGAACTTACTATTTGTAAAATAGAGAGGAGAAGTGAATTATAGAACTCTTCCTCTGTTAGTTGATACTTAAAGGGGGTTCCCTGGAATGAAAGAACAAAAATTGATTCATGAGGGTTTAATTACTGAATCACTTCCCAACGGTATGTTCCGAGTTCGGTTAGATAATGAAGATATAATTCTAGGTTATATTTCAGGGAGAATCCGGCGCAGTTTTATACGTATACTACCCGGAGATAGAGTCAAAATCGAAATGAGTCGTTATGATTCAACCAGGGGGCGTATAATTTATAGACTTCGCAAAAAAGATTCGAACGATTAGATCATTTTTTGAAACATCCTTTTCGTAGGGATTCGAAGTTCAAAAATGCAATAAACTGATTCTTTTTTTCCAAAAAAATAGATTCAGAATGAAAGTAAGGAATGAGAAATATGAAAATAAGGGCTTCTGTTCGTAAAATTTGTGAAAAATGTCGCTTGATTCGTAGGCGGGGTCGAATTATAGTCATTTGTTCCAATCCGAGACATAAACAGAGACAGGGGTAATCCTTCTCAAGTTCTAAATCAAGTACTTTTTCAAACCCATGTACATGTAAAAAGAAAGAAGAAAGGATTCGTTTTCATATGAAATGGATATCCCCGTATCTTTCTGTAGATTTCTGATTCTTCTTTCTTTTTCTTTTATTCTTATGAATATGATCTAATAAAATATGACAAAACCTATAGCAAAAATTGGTTTACGTAAGAATGCACGTATTGGTTCAAATAAGAATGAACGTAGAATACCAAAAGGAGTTATTCATGTTCAAGCGAGTTTCAACAATACTATTGTAACTGTTACAGACATACGAGGTCGGGTGGTTTCTTGGGCTTCCGCAGGTACTTCTGGATTCAGAGGCACAAGAAAAGGAACACCCTATGCTGCTCAAGCCGCGGCATTTAACGCTATTCGTACATTAGTTGATCAGGGTATGCAACGAGCAGAAGTTATGATAAAAGGTCCAGGTCTCGGAAGAGATGCGGCATTACGAGCCATTCGTAGAAATGGGATGCTATTAAGTTTCGTACGTGATGTAACACCCATGCCGCATAATGGATGCCGCCCCCCTAAAAAAAGACGTGTGTAGAAATAAGAATTCAAGAGATTCCAAGAGAAATAAATGATTCAATGATCTGATCCAATAATCATAAAATAAAGAAAAGAAAAAGAATAGTATGGTTCGAGAAGAAGTAGCAGGATCCACTCGAACACTACAGTGGAAATGTGTTGAATCAAGAGTAGACAGCAAGCGTCTTTATTATGGTCGTTTTGTTCTGTCCCCGCTTATGAAAGGTCAAGCCTATACAATAGGTATTGCTATGCGAAGGGCTTTACTTGGAGAAATAGAAGGAACATATATCACACGTGCAAAATCTGAAAATGTGCTGCATGAATATTCTACGATAGCGGGTATTGAAGAATCAGTACATGAGATTTTACTAAATTTGAAAGAGATTGTATTGAGAAGTAATCTATATGGAGTTAGGGACGCATCCATTTGCGTCAGGGGTCCAAAATACATAACAGCTCAAGATATCATCTCACCACCTTCTGTAGAAATAGTTGACACGACACAGCATATAGCTAACCTGACAGAACCGATTGATTTTTGTATTGAATTACAAATAAATAGAGATCGCGGATATCGTATGAAATCCACAAATGACTCTCACGATGGAAGTTATCCTATAGATATTGTATCTATGCCTGTTCGAAATGCGAATCATAGTATTCATTCTTATGGGAATGGGAATGAAAAACAAGAGATACTCTTTCTAGAAATATGGACGAATGGAAGTTTAACTCCTAAAGAAGCACTTTATGAAGCTTCTCGTAATTTGATTAATTTATTGATTCCTTTTCTACATGCAGAGGAAGAGGACATGAATTTCAAGGAAAATGAAAACAGATGGAATCTACCCGCTTTTTCCTTTCAAGACAGATTCACTAATCTTAAGAAAAACAAAAAAGAAATTCCATTGACATGTATTTTTATTGACCAATCAGAATTGTCTTCCAGGACCTATAATTGTCTCAAAAGGTCCAATATACATACATTATTGGACCTTTTGAGTCACAGTCAAGAAGATCTTATGAAAATGGAAGATTTTCGCATAGAAGATGTAAAACAGATATTGGGCACTCTACAGAAGCATTTTGCAATCAATTTACCTAAGAAAAAGTTTTCATTTTAAATCCATTGGACTTTTTTTTTCATTTTTTAGTTTTTAGAAAGAAAAAATAAAAAAGAATAGAATGAGTTTTTAATCTTCGACACGGTCCATATATTTGCAGAATAGATCATAATAAGATAGATGGATCTAGGGAAGATCCAGAAGGGGATCTTCCTTAGATACCTATGTCATGGTATTTAACGGTTTAATCAATTTGAAAAAGACCTAAAGTTAGGGATTTCTCAATAGGTAAAGTTGCTCCAATACCTAACCAAAGAGCTACTGCGGTACCGATCAAAAAGACTGTTGTAGCTACTGGACGACGAAATGGATTTTGGAATTTATTGACATTCTCCAAAAAAGGTACTGTCAATAATCCTATTGGTACTGAAACCATTAAAAGAACACCCAATAACTTATTGGGTACTGTGCGAAGTATTTGAAATACGGGAAAAAAGTACCATTCGGGTAATATTTCCAACGGAGTTGCAAACGGATCCGCCGGTTCACCAATCATTGACGGCTCTAGAACTGCTAAGCCCACATTACATGCAATAGTGCCTAGAATTACTACTGGAAAGATATATAAAAGATCATTGGGCCATGCAGGTTCTCCATAATAATTATGTCCCATCCCTTTAGCCAATTTAGCTCTTAATACAGGATCATTCAAATCAGGTTTCTTTGTTATTTGGATAGGTGAATTATTGTAGATCCATCCCCCAAAGGAACCGGACATGATAATTTTTTATCATCCGGCTCGAGCAAGAATCAAAAGAATTACAGAAATAGATCCATAGAACATAAATAGGTCCTAGGTCCATAGAATCTCTATATTTCTCTATTTCATACATATCTACATATATAATGTAGAATGACTCTATGTAAGAAAAGATTGATCAAATTCCATTTCCCCGAGTTGCAACGATTCCTTGTAAAGAATTCAGTTCTGGCAACAAGGAAATGCTCAATATCCAAGTAGGCTTACAAATTCGATCATGATCAAGTGCTTTTTGGATTGTCTCATTCATGTCTTTTGGTTGGTATTTATCCCCACAACATCTCGATTGTGTTACATACAAAAATACAAAGTTTTTACTTGTTACTAATAAAGTCTAGCCCCTGTGCTTCCTTAGATCCCTTATTTAACTCCGATAGTATCATAGATCAGGGTTGATGCAGAGGAAATGAATGCATCTACATACTATAAAAAACTTACTAAGATTACTTAGTATCAAATTAATACGAAATACTAATACTAGTAATTAATTATATACTAGTAATTAATTATAAGAAAATTACTTACTAAAAAAAAAATGAAACAAAGTGGAATAAATAGAACATTAGATTCCACATCACTTATTCTAGGGATCTTACGGAGCCTGTTCATGCATGACATGATTTGGGTATGATCATAGAAAATATTCTCCTCAAGCGAACCGGTCTATCCTATGCTACATAAGGGGACTTACGTGATGGTTGGATGCGGAGACACATTGGGTTGTGAATTCCAACGTGGCGGATAAAATCATATATCTGCATGGACCAATCAATAGTTCAAGTCACACACTCCCATAATCCATCCTCTTTTAGGAAAATATACTTCAACTATTCGATTCGTATCAAATAAACAATACTTCAGAGTTGAATAGAAGTATCCAAATAACATGCCTTATTTTTAAATAATCCATATTTGTGGCAATGAAAGACTCTTGTTCCTCCCCGATATGAGAAATTACAAATATCTAGGATCTGCCTTCTCTATAAAGGACCCGAAATACCTTGCTTACGTATCATTGAAAAGTGCATTAACATAAATACGGCAGTAAGAAGAGGCAATACAAAAGTATGTAAACTATAAAAACGAGTCAAAGTGGATTGGCCCACACTAGCACTTCCACGTAATAATTCTACCAAAGGCGATCCTATTATAGGAATAGCTTCAGGCACGCCTGTTACAATTTTTACTGCCCAATAGCCAATTTGGTCCCGAGGTAAGGAATAACCAGTGACGCCAAAAGATGCGGTCAATACAGCCAGAACCACCCCTGTAACCCAAGTTAATTCGCGGGGTTTTTTAAAACCACCCGTAAGATACACACGAAATACATGCAAGATCATCATTAGAACCATCATACTTGCTGACCATCGATGAACTGATCGAATTAACCAACCAAAGTTGGCCTCAGTCATTATGTATTGAACAGAGGAAAAAGCCTCTGTAACAGTTGGACGATAGTAAAAGGTCATAGCAAAACCCGTAGCTACTTGTACTAAAAAACAAGTAAGTGTAATTCCCCCTAGACAATAAAATATGTTGACATGAGGAGGAACATATTTACTAGTTATATCATCTGCAATCGCTTGAATCTCGAGACGTTCCTCGAACCAATCATATACTTTATTGAGATAGGTAACCCAAGAAAGACTCCCCCTCTGAGAGCCGTATATGAGAATTTCATCTCGTACGGCTCAAGCCGAAACACACAAATACTAGTTTCAACGGATATGGAATAGAGAGTTAACAACTTCTTGTGGCTTAGCCGCTTGACTCGATTTGACCAAAAGATACGAAGTAAGAAAAATCCGGAATCTCTTCTTTGTGATGATAATGCCAAGAAATAAAATCTCAAGTTGGCTCATCCATCTTTCTTTATGTTAATCCTGACAGGCCTCTTGAATCTTCTCTTCCCTATCTTTTTTTTTTGTTTTTTGATAGGAATTCTCTTGTTGAGACCCTATGAATCAATTGAAACCTCAGATTCATACTAAAACCACGATGATTTAAGAAAACCAAAGCTAAACTTAAAGGTTTTCTGAGTAAAAACCATTTGATCATCACTTCTTTAATGAATGTAATAACTCAACAAAATCTATAGAAAGAGATTTATTTCGGTCAAAAGAAGTATGAAGGAAAAAATTTTTTGATTTATAAAAGACCTATTTCCATTTTTTTTTTTAATCCGGTTGCGAGGTCTGAATAATAGGTATGAATCATAGTTCAAATATTTCTTTTCTTGATCTATTCTATATAGTCCGTGCTCCAGAGACTAGAATAAATATCTGACGAGGTAGAATCATCTTTATAGAGATGACAGGTCCATTCTCTGTATTATCAATAGGATCAATTATAACAAGTCACACGCTCATATTCCGGAAATGAAATATCGAAACAAATAAATTTCACGATCGAACTACCAGAATGGTCTATAAATCCAAGTCTTAGGTAATCTTAAGTTGAAGTATTAAGTATTTTAAGCATTAAGTAAGTATAAGTAAAATAATCTTTTTTGATTGAAAAACTAAGACTTCATAGTTTTTATGAACTAATTATTTGTAATTCCATCCAGTAAAACAGATGAATTATAAATTTCTAAAATAATAGATAGAAATATTGCAAATAGAGCCATTGCAACTCCCATAAGTGGTGTAGTTCCCCACCCTGGAGCTACTTTTCCATATTCCGAATTCAATGGTTTCAATAAACTCCCTACGCCAGTTCGTCTTGGCCCAGATCTAGAACTACTCTCAACGGTTTTTGTAGCCATAAATCCTCTTTTATCATGGGTTGAAATCTGTTGACTTTGTATACCATTCCGTTGTAGTTGTAAATAAACGACATTATCGTGATCCTTTGTGATCTTGAAATTATCGAAAAAATGGAAACAGCAACCCTAGTCGCCATCTCCATATCCGGTTTACTTGTAAGCTTTACTGGGTATGCCTTATATACCGCTTTTGGGCAACCCTCTCAAAAATTAAGAGATCCCTTCGAAGAACATGGGGACTAGTTGAAGTAATGAGCCCCAATATTCATATAGGGGCTCATTACTTCAATGGAAAAATGAAAAATCATTTCATTTTTTTAGTTGGAACTTTAGGTGGTTCTCGAAAAAAGATAGCGAAAAAAATTATCCCTAAAGTCGAAACTAAGAGGAATGTATAAACCAATGCTTCCATAGATTCGATCGTGGTTTACAATTATAGCTTCCACACCTATTCGTTTTGGATCATTTACTAAATAGATTATAAATTGAGATTTACAATTTACTATTACTAACTATTCTATTTATAGAATTCTATTTATACATAAAAATAATAAAGATATAGAAAGAAAATAGAAAAGAAATATATATTTCTATATTAGATTAGTATATTAGATTCCTAATTAGATTAATATCTTAGGAAATGGAAATATAGAATAGATTCAATTCATATAGAAAATCTAATATAGAAAATAGAAATTCTAGCTTAATTCTAGAAATTAACAAATTAGAAATAAGAAATAGCTAAATACTATCTAAATACTATATATAAAATATAAATCTAATATAAATCTCAATTTATATATTCTAAATACTAGATCTAAATACTAGAAGAAAAGAAAAAAGAAAGAGAGGAAAAAGATGGCAAAGGTCTTTTTTATCAGACTACTTGTCTCCTTGTAGTTGGATCTCCAAGTTTTTGGAATGCTCCAAATTCCACTTGAGCATCCAAATCTGGATCAATACCGGCAAAAACATCTCTGAACAAGGTTCTGGCGCCGTGCCAAATGTGTCCGAAAAAGAAGAGCAAAGCAAACGTAGCATGCCCAAAAGTGAACCAACCCCTTGGACTGCTACGAAAAACACCATCGGATTTCAAAGTAGCCCGGTCTAATTCAAAGATTTCACCTAATTGGGCACGTCTAGCATATTTTTTCACAGTAGCAGGATCACTATAAATGACTCCATTGAGTTCGCCACCATAGAATTCAACAGTTACCCCTACTTGTTCAACACTATACTTGGATTCTGCTCTTCTAAAAGGAACATCGGCCCTCACAATTCCGTCTCCATCTACCAAAACTACCGGAAATGTTTCAAAAAAGGTAGGCATACGACGTACAAAGAGTTCGCGCCCTTCTTTATCTCTAAATAGGGGGTGCCCTAACCACCCAACAGCTATTCCATCCCCATTATCCATTGAGCCTGCTCTGAATAATCCCCCTTTCGCCGGATTATTACCAATGTAATCGTAAAAAGCTAATTTTTCGGGAATTTTAGACCAAGCTTCCGATAAGCTCAGATTTTCGGCTAGTCCGGCCCCAACTCTTCGATATATTTCTTGCTGGAAGTATCCCTGATCCCACTGATAACGGGTGGGGCCAAATAATTCGATTGGGGTAGTTGCTGAACCATACCACATAGTTCCAGCAACAACGAAAGCTGCAAAAAAGACAGCAGCAATACTACTGGAAAGCACAGTTTCAATATTACCCATGCGTAATCCTTTGTATAGACGTTGAGGCGGACGGACACTAAGATGGAATAGACCCGCTAATATGCCCAATGTACCTGCTGCAATATGATGAGAAGCTATTCCCCCCGGAACAAAAGGATCAAAACCTTCCGCACCCCATGCTGGATTTACAGATTGTACTTTTCCAGTTAGTCCATAAGGATCAGACACCCATATTCCAGGACCATATAAGCCTGTTACATGAAATGCACCAAAGCCAAAGCAAGCGACTCCTGAGAGAAATAGATGAATTCCAAAGATCTTGGGCAAATCCAAAGAAGGTTTTCCCGTACGTTCATCACAGAATATTTCTAGGTCCCAATATACCCAATGCCAGATAGCTGCCAAGAAGCACAATCCAGAAAACAAGATATGTGCCCCTGCCACACCTTCATAACTCCAAATGCCCGGATTCGTTATAGTTCCTCCCGAGATACTCCAACCCCCCCACGAATTGGTTATTCCTAAACGAGTCATGAAGGGTATAACGAACATGCCTTGTCTCCACATCGGATCAAGAACAGGGTCAGAGGGATCAAAAACCGCTAATTCATATAGAGCCATCGAGCCGGCCCAACCAGAAACTAGAGCTGTATGCATTATATGGACAGAAAGTAATCGACCGGGATCATTCAATACAACAGTATGAACACGATACCAAGGCAAACCCATGTAAATACCCCTTTCTGAAAAAGAAATAGACATTATGTAACTTTATCGCATTGTAAAAGACTAGACCGTGTATTTCACCTGTTCGGTAGATTTTGTATAGGAAAGGATTGATATTTCTTTTTATTCCCTTCTTTTATTTTGAATGAAATAGAATAGAAAGAATTTGAAATAGAAAGAGAAGGGAACAATTTTCTTTATTTCTATTTATAAGAACAAAGAGAAACAGATCTTATTCTATACCCGATAAGTACCAATACGCAATGGGAGGTTTTTGAGGGAAAAATAATGCATAGATACTTTATTTAGAATTCGAAATCATTCGAACAATCGGCTAATCCGATCGATCCCGTTCGTTATAATCTTTCTTTATTCATTCTGTCTTCCTCTATGAACCTTCCAGTCCTATCTATATAATAATATGAAGTATTAAGTTCTATTTTATTTGATAGAATATATATATAATATAAGATAATCTAAGAATATAAGATTCTAAATAGAAAGAAGATTAAAAGATCTAAAAATAGAATAAAATAGAATATAAATAGAATAGAATATATAGAATATCTAAGATATAAAAGAAGATATAAAAAGAAAAAAGAAATAGATATAGAATATCAAAATAGAAAAGAAAGAGAAAAAATGATGAAGACAATAAAACAAACCATTGTTACGTTTCCATATTAAAGTAAAGTATAGTACTTCATTTTTTCTTTATATTAATGCCCATTGGTGTTCCAAAAGTACCTTTTCGGAGTCCTGGAGAGGAAGATGCAGCTTGGGTTGACGTATAGTGCGACTTGTCAGACATATTGGTCATATGGTATTTCCCCGTTATCTCCCCCGATCGAGTATTCTCTGTTTCGCCCAATCCAATAAAGATATATTCAATATTGTATTATTGTATTGATTTAATTTGAATCATCAATAATTCGGAGCGTGAAGCACAATAATCCCTATTGGGGATCAATATTATCAATTCAAAGAATTGATGGTTTACTTGGACTGATAAAATAAAATATCCAGGCTCCGTTCAGAGAATACCCAATTGGAAATGGTAAGAGTAAAAGTAAGTAAAAGTACTATAATGGGAGTGTAAATGTAGTAATAGAAATAAGAAATATTCAATAAAGAATATAAAAATAAAATAGAAATTTAATGAAATTCTTAATAAATTATGAACTTCATTAGTAATTAAATTAGTAATGAAATAGAATATAATAGAACTTACTATAAATAGCACTAGAATCTTATAATATAATCTATTATGTAGAATAGATGATGATTGCACGATTACCGCTTTTATCATAGACTCTTATTAGACTTACTATAGGGATTATCTAAAACTGCCTACCAATGGAGTAGTATGATGAATACATCGAATATTTTGGGGAAAGGTATCAAAAATTGAAAAAAAAAGAAGTGGTACTGGAATCATTTGACCTATATGCGCAAATGGAATTCGGGAAAATATTCCCCCGGAGTAGAACAAGAACCTAAAAGAATTGAAAGGGCCCATTCAGGAACAAGAAAATTACATCGTTATTTGAATTTCGATGAAACAATACATCAATGAGAAGTTAGTTCAATAAGTTCATAAAATTCTTTTCCCTCCTTCCCATTCTAGAATGTAAAAAGGGAAAAAGAAATAGGACTGGAATCGACACATTGATTCTTTTTTTCGCAATTCTTTCGAACCGTATGCATCCAAAGGTGCACGTACGGTTCCTCAGGGATACAATTTTGCCCTAATCAACCGACTTCATCGAGAAAGATTACTTTTTTTAGGCCAAGAGGTTGATAGTGAGATCTCGAATCAACTTGTTGGTCTCATGGTATATCTCAGCATAGAAGATGATACTAGAGATCTTTATTTGTTTATAAATTCTCCAGGCGGATGGGTAATACCAGGAATAGCCATTTATGATACTATGCAATTTGTGTCACCGGATGTACATACAATATGTATGGGATTAGCCGCTTCAATGGGATCTTTCATTCTGGTCGGAGGAGAAATTACCAAACGTCTAGCATTCCCTCACGCTTGGCGCCAATGAGTTTTTTTCTTTGAGAAAAAAGAATACTATGCCTTCGCTGTATCGAATATGAATCAAATAAAGAATAAGTAATAATAGCATGGCACTTCGAGTTCGATATGAACAAACCATTATTGTTTTTTTTCTAACATGAGATTTTGTATCGAGATAGTAGTATGAAAGAAGAGTTATTCCCAATTTGATTTATGTGTCAAGCAAGAGTAAATTTCAGCGTCACAAACCATTATTCTTCCACACCAGAAGTATCTTTCTTCTTTTTATGTTATAAGAGAAAGAGTCAAAAAAATGGAAAAAATCATTTTCTCCTTCTTGAATCGTATCAAAAAGAAACTTTGGGATTGCTAAACAAACCACAGACGAGATAAATATATAAAGCAACAGAACCATCATAGTATCTTTTTTACTACTACGAAAGGAAGGGTGGTAAATGGATCATTTAACGATTTGGATCGGATGGGTTCTATTTCTTCTTTTTGATAGAATCGATTCTATCGAAAAAAGAAATTCCATTGCAGAGCCGTATGCAATGTACAAAAGATGCCCGTACGGTTGTTTAATTCTTTTTATTGTTATTTTGATTCCCCCTTACTTTAACCCAATCGTGCGATATATAGATAGAAGAACCGTTCATAATGTTATATCAATATCATCAGGGTTATGATTCACCAACCTGCTAGTTCTTTTTACGAGGCACAAGCAGGGGAATTTATCCTGGAAGCAGAAGAACTATTGAAACTTCGCGAAACTCTCACAAAAGTTTATGTACAAAGAACGGGCAACCCTTTATGGGTTATATCCGAAGATATGGAAAGGGATGTTTTTATGTCAGCAACAGAAGCCCAAGCTCATGGCATCGTTGATCTTGTAGCGATCGAAAATTCAAATACTGGGGATTCCGTATAAATATACGAATTCCGTTTCAAAATTGGAAATTTCCGTGTGAATAGAAATCATTCATAATCATCAACCATCAGGTTAAGATCGATCTAAGCCAACCCGCTCTATTCTATCTAGAATGAGATTCTATAGACATGCCATGCCAACCATTAAACAACTTATTAGAAACGCAAGACAGCCGATAAGAAATGTCACGAAATCTCCCGCTCTTCGAGGATGTCCTCAGCGTCGAGGAACATGTACTAGGTTGTATGTGCGACTCGTTCAATTCAGATCATGCATGAGTTTGAAGAAATGCAAAAATCTTTTCCAGTATCAACGACCACTACCGATGAATTAGGATAGATATAGATAGAGTAGAAGACGGCTATCTAATTGACTATTATATAAATATATAAAAAATAGAAAAATGAAGATCTATCATCTACCTAATTATGTTAGGAATTTATGGTTTCTATTGGTGCAAATCCAATCACTCCATTTGAGATGAGAAGGAATTCTCCATTGGTAACAAATAGTTATCCATTAAGCGGAGGAAAAAGGTTATGCTCCTATTCCTATTCTTGAAAAAACGGACTAACAGGGTCAGCTACCTAGCCAACTTTCAGAATTAAATGCCGTCACTGTATGGATAGCTTTTTTGTGAAAAGGACTATTACTTTCTAATTAGAATTGAAAAAAGAATTCTAATTGAAAAATGGATGGGTAGAGCCAAAGAGTGTGAACTATACAAGTTCACAATAAAATTCGATGAAATGAAAGAAGAGGCTCCGGTGTATAGAGAGGACCTCACCGTTTCAGAAGTTGCCATAGAAACGAGGGAACCCACTATTCTTTTTTCTTTATTTTTATTTAGTAGCAGTCGAATTTATTATTTCCAGGCGAGATACTTTGAAGAAAGAAAAAATCGTGGTCGGGAAGGTCATAGTCGCAAAAGCCATTGGAATTTATATTTTATATATCGGAAGAATCCGTTTTGTTATTAATCGACCGGAGGAAAAGGATGACTGAAAGAAGATAAATCAATTAGTTATTCAAGAAAGTTTCATTTGATTCAATGACCAGAGTTAAACGAGGATATACAGCTCGAAGACGTCGAAAAAAGATTCGTTTATTTGCATCAACCTTTATAGGGGCTCATTCAAGACTTACTCGAACGACTACTCAACAAAGAATGAGAGCTTTGGTTTCCTCTCATCGAGATAGGAGCAGGAAAAAGAGAGATTTTCGTCGTTTGTGGATCACTCGGATAAATGCGGTAACTCGTGAGGATAGAATATTCTATAGTTATAGCCTATTCATCCACAATCTGTACAAGAGACAATTGCTTCTGAATCGTAAAATACTTGCGCAAATAGCCCTATCAAATAAGAATTGTTTTGATATCATTTCAAATAAAATCATCAATCAAAAATAAAATAAAGGAATAAAAGAATCTTAATAGAATCTATTATACAGGAAACAAGAATGATTGAAACAGGATTTCCCGGAGAATGGACTCCGGGAAGATAGAAGAAAAAGAAATTCAGATTTGAGTAGTAGGAATAAACGAACATCTTTTAAGAAAAAAAAGATTTCTTCCCCATTTTCCTTTTTTAGAATACAAGAATAAAATCTGGATTCTTTTTTTTCGAGCAAAACATTAATATGAGCTTGATTTCCTATTGGAGTTTTGAGGAGTATCTCTATTTCTTTTTGGTTCTAGGACCAGTAGTTCTAGGGATCGACTCCACTCTCTCCAATTGTTTCTCATTATTACGAAAAGGTAACGAAGATAAAATACGAGCTTGTTTTATAGCAATAGTAATTAATCGTTGTTGTTTCAAGGTCAACCTATTCGTCCGTCTAGATAATATTTTTCCTTGTTCACTAAGAAATCGACTAATTAAACTCATGTTTCTATAATCGATTCGATCCCCCGATCCAATTGGGGGTAAACGCCTACGAAAAGATCGCTTGGATTTGCGAAAAGGTTGTTTGGATTTATCCATGGTTTGCTTATTCCTTGTTTGTTTATTCCTTATATATAAAAGGATCTAGAAAAGAGAATTCTATTCTTTTTTCTTATTCATTTAAGATTCGACCAAAATAGGATTTGCTTTGTATTATATATGTTAATGTGAAAATGTAAAGTTATTACTCTTCCCGCTACTTGGAAAAATCACACACGCATTCCGTTCCATCTATTTCTTTATTTCCCCATGAATCGTATACTTTTGACAATAGCGACAAAATTTTCTAAATTCTAATCGATTGGGTGTATTGTGTCGATTCTTTTGAGTAATATATCTAGAAATGCCCGGCGATTTTTTATTGACACCCTTTCGAACACAACAGGTACATTCCAAAATCACTACAATTCTGATATCTTTACCCTTGGCCATGAACCTCCTTTTCATTTTGGATCGACTTCACTTTAGAACTCTCTTCATTTTCTTTTTGACCCAAAACGAATAAAAAGAAAAAAAGAATCTATATTCTATATCTATATTAATAAATCTATATTAATAAAAGTTACTAACTAGAAAGAAAATTCGTAAATCTTTTCTTTTTCGAATTATTAGAATTCGAATGACTTCGAAGTACTAGAATAGAAAATAGAATCACTATTCATTACTATAACTCTAAAGAAAGAGAGTCATATTTATTAATAGAAGATTAATAAATAGAAGAAATAGAAGATTAATAGAAGAATATTAAGAATATCGTAATAATTAATTAATACAATTTTTTCTAACTATGAATTATTCCTATCCTAATCTCAGTATTTTCTTCTTTCTATATTAGAATTTTGTGTAACCGCCCCTAAACGACTGGATCCACATTTCCATTTCTTTTCCCAAAAATTCTATCGTAGATTCACTTTATTTTAACTGAAGTTCGATACACTCTTTCTCTTTCTTTTTTTTTAGGATAGGAAAGAAAAAGGGAGCAAAATTGGAGACATGTTACGTAGAATTGTATCTCAAATATTCTTCCTTTTTTCACACTTCATTTCTTCACAGATCAATACAAGAATTCAATCAGGATTAAAACAGGATTAAAAAAAAGGGAATGACAAGGCATCCGGAAATAAACGATTAATTTCTATCAATAGACCTGCTAAAGACCCAAACCATAGAGTTGTTAGCACAGGTGCCGTTGAGAGATATGTTTTTATATCTCGCATTGAAAATCCTCCTTCTTCTTTTATTTTTTTTTTTCGTATTTATTTGAATTATTTATTTGTATTGTATATTGTAATACATATATAGTTCTAGTTCGATATTCTAATACATAGATCATAGATAACCCGATCTTTTAGTTCAAGATCATTTGTTTTTGCTTGAAATGAAATTAGAATTAGAAATTACTAACTAAAATGCATATGTACAACGACCCAGCAGATTAAAAAATGCCGCCCCCCCTAAAAAAGATTACAAGAACATTCTCTACCTATAAGAGCAAAAAAGAAGGATGTGTGGAAAACAAGACATGGATTTTATAGAATGACACTGTACAACAATTTTTAAAAGGGATGTAGCGCAGTTTGGTAGCGCGTTTGTTTTGGGTACAAAATGTCACGGGTTCAAATCCTGTCATCCCTACCTATTCTTTCTCCTATGGACAGTTACGAGGGATTCATTGAGTAAGATCGGGAATTTTTGGACATAATCTTTCATTTGTACATACTATATGTACAAAAGACTCCTCCGGGAAAAATACCTTTCTTTACAATCATATCTACTGTTATAGGATATGATATAAGAAAGCGCTCTTAGTTCAGTTCGGTAGAACGCGGGTCTCCAAAACCCGATGTCGTAGGTTCAAATCCTACAGAGCGTGATTACGTTTATTTTATGTCGAATTACAATGAAATAATTTAACAAAACAAAGTAGAATTGCAACTGAAATTTGACCTCCTACAAGGAGGAGGTCAATCAAAAAAAGAGATGTTACTCAATCAAAGGTCCAACTGATCACCGCGCCTGTATTGTAAATATGCAGTTACAAATAATCCTGTTAAAGTAATAGGAATTAGACCTAAGACGATTCCAAATAGAAAAACTTCAATCATTTCGATTTGTTTTAGGGAATAAAAAGATAGGTAAGATCTATCCCTAAATATTAATCTGAATTATCCGTGAATCTCAATGAACAGGAATTGGCAATTGACGCG